ATGATTTAATCCCTTATATGGAAGATTCCATAAAAAGTCTTTGGATAAATAAGATACATGAGCTACTTCCCAAAAATTTCCGAGAATTTGAACATCAAAAGAATTCGCTTGATGGTGGTAAATCATTTTTTAATTATATTGGAAATTCCTTAAATTCATTTTCTTTTGAATTCACACCCAATTTTTCTTTGAAAAACTGTTCTTTATTGGCAGAACAAAAAAAAATTGATTCAGAAAGTAAAGCAAAATCTTTGAAATTTGTATTCGATATAATTACAATTGATCCAAATGATCAAACAACAACTAGAAATAAATCTATTGGAATAGAAGAAATCAGTAAAAAGGTTTCTCGATGGTCATATAAATTGACCAATGTTCTGGAAGAACAGGAGGAAGAAAATGAGGAAAAATCGACGGAAGATCATGAAATTCGTTCAAGAAAAGCCAGACGTGTGGTAATTTATACTGATAATGAGAATAATACCAATTCTATTACTAATACGAATAATACTAGTAATAGTAGTAATAGTGATGAAACAGAAGAGGTGTCTTTGATACGCTACTCGCAACAATCGGATTATCGTAGGGATTTAATAAAAGGATCCATGCGTAATCAAAGACGTAAAACAGTTACTTGGAAAATGTTTCAAGCAAATGTGCATTCCCCGCTTTTTTTGGATCGAATAGACAAAACATTTTTTTTTTCTTCTTTTGATATCTCTGAAATGATGAATCTCATTTTTAGGAATTCGGTCGAGAGAGAACCGGAATTGAAAAATTCCGATTTCGAGGGGGAAGAGACAAAAAAAAAAAAAAACGAGAAGAAAAAAGAGGAAAATGAACGGATAGCAATATCAGAAAGTTGGGATAACATTATATTTGCTCAAGCAATAAGAGGTTCGATGTTAGTAACCCAATCCTTTCTTAGAAAATACATTGTATTGCCTTCATTGATAATAGCTAAAAATATTGGCCGTATGTTATTATTCCAATTCCCCGAGTGGTATGAGGATTTGAAGGAATGGAATAGAGAAATGCATGTTAAATGCACCTATAATGGTGTTCAATTATCGGAAACAGAATTTCCCAAAGATTGGTTAACAGACGGTATTCAGATAAAGATTCTATTTCCTTTCTTTCTTAAACCTTGGCGAAGATCTAAAATACGATCTCATCATAGAGATCCAATGAAAAAAAAAGGAAAAAAACAAAATTTTTGTTTTTTAACAATTTGGGGAATGGAAGCAGAAGTTCCTTTTGGTTCTCCCCGAAAACGACCTTCTTTTTTTGAACCCATTTATAAAGAACTCCAAAAAAAAATTATAAAAACTTTTAGAAAAGTAAAAAAGATTCTTTTTTTCGTTCTAAAAGTTTTTAAAGAAAAAAAAATATGTATCAAAATAGTTCTAGTTATAAAACAAAAAATGAAGGAACTTGAAAAAGTAAACCCCATTTTATTATTTGAATTGAGGAAGGTAAAAGTATATAAACCGAATAAAAATGTAAGAGATTCTAAAATAAATAATAAGATTATTCGCGAATCAACCATTCGAATTCGATCCATGAATTGGGCAAATTACTCACTCATAGAAAAAAAAATAAAGTATCTTGCTGATAGGACAATCACAATCAGGAATCAAATAGAACTAGAACAAATCACAAAAGACAAGAAAAAAATAGTTCTAACTTGTGATGATAAAAAATCGGAATCACAGAAACATATTTTGCAGATATTTAAAAGAAAAAAGATCCGATTTATACGTAAATTTTATTTTTTTATGAAATCATTCATTGAAAAAATATACATAGATATCTTTCTACGTATGATTACTATTTTTAGGATCAATGCACAATTTTTCTTTGAATCAACAAAAAAAATTATCACAAAATCGATTTACAACGATGAAACAAATCGAGAAGGAATTGATGAAACAGATCAAAATACAATGAACTTTATTTCGACTATAAAAAAATCGTTTTCTAATACTAATATAAGTAATAATAATTCAAATATTTATCATTATAATTATGATTTATCCTCCTTGTCCCAAGCATATGTATTTTACAAATTATCACAAACCCAATTACTTAACAAGTATCACTTGAGATCTGTACTTAAATATCCCAGTACCCATTCTTTTATTAAGAATAAAATCAAGGATTATTGTATGACACGAGGAATATTTGATTCCAAATCAAAGCAAAAGAAAATTTATAAGTCTGGAAAAAATGAATGGAAAAACTGGTTAAAGGACCATTATCAATACAATTTATCTCAGACAAAATGGTCTCGATTAGTACCTAAAAAATGGCGAAATAGAATCAACCAACGTTCTACGATTCAAAATAAGAACTCAACTAAATTTGATTCACATAAAAAAGAAAAAGACCAATTAATTCATTACATGAAACAAAATTACTATGCGTTGGCAGTGGATTCATTGACGAGTCAAAAAGAAAAATTTAAAAAACACTACAGATATTATCTTTTATCACATAAATATATGAATTATGGGAATAGGAAGGACTCATATATTTATGAATCAACATTACAAGTAAAAGGAGACCAAGAAATTCCATACAATTTCAATACACTGAAACCCGAATCATTTTATGTATTGGTAAGTATAGCTATTAGTAATTATCTAGAAAAGGAATATATTATTGCTACACATAAAAATGTGGATAGAAAATATTTTGATTGTAGAATTCTCCGTATTTGTCTTAGAAAAAATATCGACATTGAGACCTGGACCAATACGCATATCAGCACCAAAATTGAGAAAAATACTAAGACTGAAAACAAAATTTTCAAAAAATTGAAAAAAAAAGATATTTTTTCTCTTACAATTCATCAAGGAATTAAACCATCCCATCAAAAAAAACACTTTTTTGATTGGATGGGAATGAATCAAGAAAAGGTTTATTGTACCATATCAAATCTAGAACCCCGGTTCTTCCCAGAATTTGGGACACTTTTTTATGCATATAAGATTAAACCATGGATCATACCAATCAAATTACTTCTTTTTAATTTTGATTTCTATGAAAATTTTAGTCAAAATAAAAGCATCAACATAAATCAAAATAAAAAAAAAAATCTTCAGATATCATCTAATCAAAAAGAATATCTTAAATTAGAAAATTCCAACCAAGAAAAAAACGAACAACAGGGACAAGAAAATCTTGGATCAGATCTACGAAAACAAAACAAAAAAAAAAATGTTGAAGACAATTACACGGGATCAGACATTAACATTAAAAAAGGTAAAAAGAAAAAACAATCCAAGAAAAAGAAGGAAGCAGAACTAGATTTTTTTCTGAAAAAATATTTCCTTTTTCAATTAAGATGGGATGACTCCTTGAATCAAAGAATGATCAATAATATCAAGGTATATTGTTTCCTACTTAGACTGATAAATCCAAGGAAAATTGCTATATCCTCGATTCAAAGAGGAGAAATACATCTGGATGTAATGCTAATTCAGAAAGATTTAATTCTTACGGAATTGATAAAAAAGGGAGTATTGATTATCGAACCGATTCGTTTATCTATAAAAAGGGATGGAAAATTTTTTATATATCAAACCCTAGGTATTTCATTGATCGAAAAAATTAAGCACCAAACTAACAGAAAATGGATAAAAAAAAGATATGTTGATAAGAAGAATTTTGATAAATCCGTTGCAAGACACGGCAATATACTTGTGGATGGAGACAAAAGTAATTATGATTTCTTTGTTCCTGAAAATATTCTATCTCCTAGACGTCGTAGAGAATTGAGAATTATAATTTGTTTTAATTCTCGTAATTGGAATTTTGTGGATAGAAATTTAGTATTTTGCAATGAAAACAACATAATAAACTCTGGAAAATTTTTGAATGAGGACAAGCATTTTAATACTAATACTAATACAGATACAAATAAATTCATTAAATGCAAATTGTTTCTTTGGCCCAATTACCGATTAGAAGATTTAGCTTGTATGAATCGATATTGGTTTAATACCAATAATGGCAATCGTTTCAGTATGTCAAGGATATATATGTATCCACGATTCAGAATTTTTTAATAGTATATTTCCTATATATCTGTGATATTTTTCGGTAGATGAAAGCCGAAAGATATACATATACGCTGTATTACATTCTGGTACATGACACGGATCTAATGGTGTATCAACTCAATTGGATCTAGGACGAAATCGGCAGAATCTTTTTAGGTACAAAGAAATTATTCTCTTCCATAAATGTAGAAATGTATTTTCTCTTTCTTTTTTATCCAAATCAAATTTTCAATTTGATTTGGATAAAATAAAAAAAAGGAACAAATCAAAATTTTTGTGTGTACTAGATTAAAATAACTGGCATAAAGATTATTATTTTGATTTTTCCTGATCGATTCGGTAAAGTAAAATAAATCCATGGAAAAGAAAAAAAAAGATAGAAAAATTTTTTTATGATTAAAAATTCATTCATCTCAGTTATTTCACAAAAAGAAAAAGAAGAAAACAAGGGTTCTGTTGAATTTCAAGTATTAAGTTTCACCAGTAAGATACGTAGACTTACTTCACATTTGAAATTGCACAAAAGAGATTTTTTATCCCAAAGAGGTCTACGAATAATTCTGGGAAAACGTCAACGGCTCCTGGCTTATTTGTCAAAGAAAAATAGAGTCCGTTATAAGAAATTAATGGATCAGTTGGATATTCGGGAGCCAAAAACTCGTTAATTTAATCGTTTGAATTTTTTTTTTATTTGATGAACCTAGTTTTGAGGAATTCGTGGAATAATGAATTAAGGAAGAAAAAATATGACTATACCGGCTACAAAAAAAGATCTCATGATAGTCAATATGGGTCCTCACCACCCATCAATGCATGGTGTTCTTCGACTGATCGTTACTCTCGATGGTGAAGATGTTATTGATTGTGAACCCATATTGGGATATTTACACAGAGGGATGGAAAAAATAGCAGAAAACCGAACAATTATACAATATCTTCCTTATGTAACACGTTGGGATTATTTAGCTACTATGTTCACAGAGGCAATAACGGTAAATGCACCAGAACAATTGGAAAATGTTCAAGTACCTCAGAGAGCCAGTTATATCAGAGTAATTATGCTGGAGCTGAGCCGTATAGCTTCTCATTTGTTATGGCTTGGACCTTTTATGGCAGATATCGGTGCGCAGACTCCTTTTTTCTATATTTTCAGAGAGAGAGAATTGTTATATGATTTATTCGAAGCCGCCACAGGTATGCGAATGATGCATAATTATTTCCGCATCGGAGGAGTAGCTGCTGATCTACCTCATGGCTGGATAGATAAATGTTTGGATTTCTGCGATTATTCTTTAACAGGAGTTGTTGAATATCAAAAACTTATTACACGGAATCCCATTTTTTTGGAACGAGTTGAAAGAGTGGGCATTATTGGTGGAGAGGAAGCAATAAATTGGGGTTTATCAGGACCAATGTTACGAGCTTCCGGAATCCAATGGGATCTTCGTAAGGTTGATCATTATGAGTGTTACAATGAATTCGATTGGGAAGTCCAATGGCAAAAAGAAGGGGATTCATTAGCTCGTTATTTAGTACGAATAGGTGAAATGCGGGAATCCATAAAAATTATTCAACAGGCTCTAGAAGGAATTCCTGGGGGTCCCTATGAGAATTTAGAAGTCCGACGCTTTGATAGAGCAAAAAATTCCGAATGGAATGATTTTGAATATAGATTTATTAGTAAAAAACCTTCACCCAATTTTGAATTGTCGAAACAAGAACTTTATGTCAGAGTAGAAGCCCCAAAAGGAGAATTAGGAATTTATTTGATAGGGGATAATAGCATTTTCCCCTGGAGATGGAAAATTCGTCCACCCGGTTTCATCAATTTGCAAATTCTTCCTCAGCTAGTTAAAAGAATGAAATTGGCTGATATCATGACGATACTAGGTAGTATAGATATCATTATGGGAGAAGTTGATCGTTGAAATGATAATTGATACGACAGGAGTACAAGCTATCAATTCTTTTTCTACATTGGAATCCATTAAAGAAATCTATGGACTCATATGGATGTTTGTATCCATTTTTATCCTTATATTTGGAATCATAATAGGGGTACTAGTAATTGTATGGTTAGAAAGAGAAATATCTGCAACGATACAACAACGTATTGGGCCTGAATATGCTGGTCCCTTGGGAATTCTTCAAGCTCTAGCAGATGGGACTAAATTACTTTTTAAGGAGGACCTACTCCCATCTAGAGGAGATATTCGTTTGTTTAGTGTCGGACCGTCTATAGCGGTCATATCAATTCTACTAAGTTATTTAGTAATTCCTTTTGGGTACCGCCTTGTTTTAGGTGATCTAAGTATAGGTGTTTTTTTCTGGATCACCATTTCAAGTATTGCCCCTATTGGGCTTCTTATGTCAGGATATGGATCGAATAATAAATATTCTTTTTCAGGTGGTCTACGAGCTGCTGCTCAATCTATTAGTTATGAAATACCATTAACTCTATGTGTGTTATCAATATCTCTACGTGTGATTCGTTGGAACATGAACTTTAACCTCTTTCCTAGAAATAAATAAAGAAAAGAGGTTAAATGTATTGAATAGATATTTTTTTATTCATCGATGAGTTAAACCAGATAGTTATATGAGTGAAACAAAACAGCTTATAAATATAAATTTGCAGTAAGAAGAGAGAATCTCATTCCCTATGTACAAGAATGAAGTTAAAGTAAACATAAGCAGCGTAAACTGTTTACCCCAAGATTGAGATTCGTTGATTAGTCATCATATCTTGAAGCGGGTGCAAAAGATCAACTGTATGGAGTTTCCACTACTGCCTTGTATGTATTAACATACCGGGGATCAATCAAAAATCGGTGGACAGTTAGGAACACCAAGGTACACAAACGATTAGTAATGGGGATAATGTAAGGTATCAAAAAAAGAGATATTTCTGCATAAAACGAATCATAATAAGGGCTTTAAGTTGGTAGAAATGATCAAGAAGTACCTCCCTACGATTCCGATCTCGAGTATGCTCCTATTCACTGATTAAAGAAATAACTATCAAGAACGAATTAATCCTTTATTTTTTTCTAAATACCTTCTCCTGAGACAGAAGAACAGGAACAAAAGAAATGGAATGCAATAATCGAATGAATGAATAAAAATTTTTATAAAATAAAAAAAGATCTTTATTTATTCTTTCTTTCTTATATCCGTATTCATACATACGGAATTCTTATCATGATTCATGAACTAATGCCTATATATATATATATTGATAACGAATATTTTATTGAAAGATTAAGTTATTACCGAACAAAGAAAAATTATCATTATAAGGATGAGATCAATTCGAAAGCACTTTTTTTTATTATTCTAGCGGACAGAATTCCATTGGTCTAATTTGGGACTCTCCGATGTATCTTTATTCGATCTATCCTCCAAAGAGGGCGAAAATACCGAACCAGTCCTTACATTTATTTGTGGCCATAGAGGAGCCGTATGAAGCTGAAGTTTCATGTACGGTTTTGTAATAGCGATGAGAACAGTGATGTTATTATCGACTATGATTATCTAATAGTTCAAGTACAGTTGATATAGTTGAAGCACAGTCAAAATATGGTTTTTGGGGGTGGAATCTGTGGCGTCAACCTATAGGGTTTATTGTTTTTCTAATTTCTTCTCTAGCCGAATGTGAGAGATTGCCATTTGATTTACCGGAAGCAGAGGAGGAATTAGTAGCAGGTTATCAAACCGAATATTCAGGTATCAAATTTGGTTTATTTTATATTGCTTCTTACCTAAATCTATTACTTTCTTCATTATTTGTAACAGTTCTTTACTTAGGTGGGTGGAATTTTTCTATTCCGTACATATCTATTCCTGAACTTTTTGGAATAAATAAGATGGCCGGAGTTTTTGGAATGACAATTGGTATCTTTATTACATTAGCTAAAGCTTATTTGTTTCTGTTCATTCCTATCACAACAAGATGGACTTTGCCTAGGATAAGAATGGACCAACTATTAAATCTTGGATGGAAATTTCTTTTACCCATTTCTTTAGGTAATCTATTATTGACAACTTCTTCCCAACTTGTTTCACTATAAATAAGAAAATACGATAACGATATTCCAGATTCATAACCTCTTTCAAACAAGAGAAAGAAACATCAAATTATTCCTGGATATTTACAATATGTTCTCTATGGTGACTGGGTTCATGAATTATAGTCAACAAACAATACGAGCTGCAAGGTATATTGGTCAAAGTTTCGTAATTACCTTATCCCACACAAATCGTTTACCTATAACTATTCAATATCCTTATGAAAAATCGGTCACATCAGAGCGTTTCCGTGGTCGAATCCATTTTGAATTTGATAAATGTATTGCTTGTGAAGTATGTGTTCGTGTATGCCCGATAGATCTACCCGTTGTTGATTGGAGATTTGAAAGAGATATTAAAAAAAAACAATTGCTTAATTACAGTATTGATTTTGGGGTCTGTATATTTTGTGGTAATTGTGTCGAGTATTGTCCAACAAATTGTTTATCAATGACTGAAGAATATGAACTTTCTACTTCTGATCGTCACGAATTGAATTATAATCAAATTGCTTTGGGTCGGTTACCAATGTCAATAATTGGAGATTACACAATTCAAACAGTTATGAATTCTACTCAAATCAAAATAGACAAAGATAAACCCTTTGATTCAAGAACGATTACCAATTACTAAGATTTTGTTTTGATATAAAAGACCAAGCTTTTTTTATTTTGTTTGGTCAGTAACTACAAATAATAACTAATAATTTTTGATTGTTAAGAATTATTCTTTGATTTAAACTGAGAATATATTTTATTTTTCGTGATGATTTCGAAATATACAATCCCCATTACTCTTTTCTCGATAATTTTATCTATATCTACATTAATCCATATAAAAAAGTTTTAATTCAATTAGGAATGTATCATATACAAGAAAAAAAGGGGTAACCCTTTTTCCTTTCCTGGAACATTCAGTAAGGTCATGAAATATTTCGACTTATTTATTAATTTATCATTTTAATATTAATTTATCATTTTAATAATGGATTTACCTGGACCAATACATGATATTCTTGTAGTATTTTTTGGATCAGTTCTTGTATTAGGGGGTCTGGGAGTAGTATTACTTACCAATCCCATTTTTTCTGCCTTTTCGTTGGGATTGGTTCTTGTTTGTATATCCTTATTCTATATTCTATCGAATTCCTATTTTGTAGCTGCCGCACAGCTCCTTATTTATGTTGGAGCCATAAATGTCTTAATCATATTTGCTGTAATGTTCATGAATGGTTCAGAATATTCCAATGATTCCTATTTTTGGACCATTGGAGATGGGGTAACTTCGCTGGTTTGTACAAGTATTCTTTTTTCACTAATTACTATTATCCCAGATACGTCATGGTACGGAATTTTTTGGACTACAAGATCAAGCCAGATTATAGAACAGGACCTAATAAGTAACATTCAACAAATTGGGATTCATTTATCAACAGATTTTTATCTTCCGTTTGAACTCATTTCCATAATTCTTTTAGTTTCCTTGATAGGTGCAATTACTATGGCTCGTCAATAATAAATACTTAGAATTAAATTCTAAGATTTAAAAATTATAAGATTTAAAAATTCGAAATAAATAAAATAAATGGAAAGGTTTAAGGTTTTTATAAGGTTTTTATTTTTAATTAAACCCATCTATTGCCAATACCTTCTTTTATTCTGTAATCGTTCTATTCTAATCAATCGAATCGGTTGAATTGTTGTTCATATTGAAATGAATCGAGATTGATAAGGAGTTAGTCAATGATGTTCGAGCATGTACTTTTTTTGAGTGTCTATTTATTCTCTATCGGTATCTATGGATTGATCACAAGTCGAAAGATGGTTAGAGCACTTATGTGTCTTGAGCTTATACTCAATTCGGTT